TAGTAAATTATTTTTAAGTTAATTATCAATAACTAAGTTTTACTATTTTCTAAAATTTATAAAATTGTAAATTTTAATTCTCAATTTTAGAGAATAAAAGAAGTTTTTTAAAAAAGTTAGCAGCTTTAATATTTCTTTTTTAGGAGAATTTCAATGGAGTATGAATCCAATAGCTTAAATAGCTTAAACCTAATTTAGATAAAAAATATTAATATATTTAGATAAATAATTAAGTATATATATATATTAATTAAAATCTTTTTTCAAATTAATGTAAAAAAATGATTTAAAAAAAATACAAAAAAAATTAATGAGAAAATAACTATTATAAGAAGTATAAATAATATAATATATTTGATTTTTATTAAATTTCTTAAAAAAAATAAAATTTTTATTTTTAATATAAATATAATTGAAGGAGGGTAAGAAATTAAGTTTAGAATGATTAATAAAAAAAATATATCCATATTTAACATATTAAATAAATTATTATTATTATTTATATATATATACATAATAAAATAATAATTTACTATTATATACAATGATAAATAAAAAAATAAATATGTTTTTCTTATTAATCCTAATAGAAATATCCATCTAACTCTATTAATAGAGGTCACTGAGTATAGATACTTGTAATTATTGATATTTATCACTAGATAAATAGATATAAGTATTCTGAAAAGTACAAATAAAACAAAAATTTTCGTTAAATTTAAGTAAATTAAATTTAACGGAATAATTTTTTGTAAATTCATTACAATGAAAAGAATAATTCAATTCATTTGTCTTGAGATTTTTAATAATCAACTGTGTATAGGGGGAACCCCTATTTTAATTAAAAAAAAAATTATTAAAAAAAAAAAATTATTTAATAAGTATATATAAATAATTATAATAGATCTTATTTCTTGAATAATAAAATAAATAATATTTATTTCTTTATTTTTATTAATTGAATTTAATATATAAAAGAATATTATTGAATTAATCTCTATAAAAAATCAAATTATTATAAAATTTTTATATATAAAAGTTAATATTATAGATAATATATAAATCCATATATATATATTAATGATTCTAAATTAATTTTATTACTTTGAAAGTAATTAGTTTAAATAACTTAAATTTAGTATTATTGAATTAAAACTAACAATATAAACAGGGTTATTAAAAAAAAATTTATATTAATAGAGATTAAAATATTCTTTTTTTTTATAAAAAAAAAATAACTTAAAGAAAATATTTCTATTCATAACTCTACTTCATCTATATTTTTTTTAATTAATTTATTAAAATTTAAATATATTAATAAATTTAAATATATTAATAGGTAAATAAAATTTGATTTATAAATTAAGATATAAAAATTTATTAAAATTATAAATAAGTATAATAATAATAAAATTATATTTGAATTAAAATAAAATAAATTAATATATATTAATAATTTTCTAAAAATTAAGGAAAATATATTTATTAAAGATAATGTAAAAATATTATTAAATATGATTTTGTTTAATAATTTAATTTTAAAATTTAATTTTAAAGAAAAATTAATTAATTTTAAAGAATAGTTTATAGTGATAAATCTATTAAATAAGAAAATAATAAATTTTATTAGATTAATTATTGAAAAATTTAAATTTATTAATAAAATTTCTTTTAAATAAAAAGAAGAGTAAAATGTTAGATTTATTAAATTGAAACAAGAAATCTTAAAAGAAAAATTAAAGAATAAATTTATATTTGAAGTATTTATATTAAAAATATATTGATTTGAGTAATTAAATATTATTATATATCCCATATTAATAAATATTAAAGATTTAAATAAAGCATGATTACATATATAAAGAAATGAAATTAATTTTATATTTATTAAAAGGAAAAATAATATTAATCCAATTTGTCTTAAAGTAGATAAAGCAATAACTTTTTTTATATCTTTTTCTATTAAAGCTTTTAATCCACTAATTAATATAGAAATTAAACATAAATTTATAAAAATATTTAAATTAATAACTCTAATTAATATATTAGATAATCGGAAAAAAATATATAACCCAGCAGTAACTAATGTGGAACTATGCACTATAGCTGAAATAGGTGTGGGAGCTGCTATAGCTATTGGTAATCAAGCTATGAAAGGAAATTGTGCTCTTTTAGTTAATAATGCTAATATTAAAAAAAAAATTATTATTTTATTTTTATTTATAAGTATAAAGATTATAGATATAATTATAAAACAATCTCCAAATTTATTATTAAAAAAGGTTTTAATTCTTCTATTTCAAGAATCATAATTGTTAAAATAAAAAATTAAATAAAATGAGCTAATTCCTAATCCTTCTCATCCAAAAATTATAGTTCAAATGTTAAACGAAAACACTAAAAATATTATTGATAACACAAACATTATAGTTATAAAAATAAATATTTTTATGTCTTTTTTTTTGAACATATAATTTTTTATAAATCTTATTACGTTTAATACAACTATTATAATAATAAAAAAAAACAATAAAGAGTAAGTATCTAAAATAAATATTAAATGAATTTTTCTATTTATAAATATTTCATAAAAATTTAAAATTAATCTTATATTTGTTTTAATTAATAGATTTAAGTAAAAAATTGTTAGTAATAATATAAATATAAAAGTTGTTTGAAAAATATTAATAAAAAATATTATTGAATTTTTTCTGTAAATCCACAATTTACTATTTTTTTATAAACTAAATCAATTTATATAAATGTAATTATATATATTAAATGTTCTAAAGAAATAAATATTGCTATTATTTTTAAATTATAAATTTTAAAAAATTTTATTATTGTACCTATACTTAAATTTTTTAATAAGATTAAATTAAATAAAATAGTTAATAATAATATTATGGTTACTATTAGTAAAATATTGTTGTTAAAATTTATTAAAGATATATATATATATATTTCAGAAAAAAAATTTATAAAAGGAGGAGTACCTATATTGGCAAATAAAACAAAAAATATTATTATGAAAAATATTTCGAAATTTAAAAAAGTGCTTTTATTGATTATAATATTTCGTCTGTATGTATATTCATAAATTATTCCTACTATAAAAAATATCATAGATGAAGAAAAAGAATGTCTAATTATTATTAAAGTAAATATATTTTCTGTTTCTATATTATTTCTTAATATTATAAGCACTATGCCATTTATATGAATAATTGAGGAATATGCTAAAATTATTTTTATGTCTGTACAAAAAAGGGTGTATAAAGAGATAATAATTATTCCTAATATTCTATAAATAAATAATATGTTTATTATTCTTCTATAGTTTATTAACATCAAACCATACCCTCCTAACTTTAATAATAATCTAGCTAAAATTATTGAATCGTAAAAATTTGCCTCTACGTGAGCTTTAGGTAATCAAAGGTGAAAAAATAATATTGGGATTTTAATTAAAAATCCTAATGAAAAAATTAATACTATATTTTGGTCATTTAAAAAAAAAAATATTATTAATATAGGAAAAGTTCCTATACATATAAAAATAAAGATATAGATTCTAGCTTTAAATCGTTGTATAGAAAAACTTGATATAAAAACTAAAAAAAAAATATTTAATGAAATTAATTCAAAGTATATATAAAACATGATGTAATTTTTAGCAAAAAAAAAAAAAATCAAATTTAATGTTATTAATTTAATTAAAGTTTTTTTTCCGAAAAAAAAAAAATTCAAAAATTTTTCTTTTAATCTAAAGAAAATTATTTTTATTATTATTAAAACTATAAAAGTTATTATAATACTAAGATTGAAATTACTATTTATTAGAATTATATATATATATATATATATAGAAAAAAAATTATTTATGAAAGTAAATAGAATTATTAATGACATAAATTTTTAATCTTTTTTGTTTTTTAAATATAATTTTTTTTAAAAAAATTACATTTATTATAATTAAAAAACAATATAAGAATAGAGAAATATTATTTATTGTTCTTAAAATAATTTTAAATGAAAAGTTTATATTGTCCATATAAATTTCATAAAAAATTAATATTAAAATTAGATAATAAAATTTATTTTTTATAATCAAATTAAATTTTATAGTTGAAGCTATTATTGAAATAAAGATTATTATTCCTCCTACAATTAAAATTATAAGAATTAATAGTATTCATTTATCATTAAAAATGTTTATTAATATTATTATTAAGCATATAAGGAAAAAAGAAAAGTTAATTAAAAAATTTATAGGATTTAAATTTATATTTATTATAAATAAAAAAATAATAATTTAAGATAAATAAATAATTTTGCAAATTATATAATAATCTTAAAGTTATAAAAATTATTTTGAAAATAATTTATTAAAAAACTTTTTTATAAAAAATTTATTGATAAAATCATTAAAATTCCTACATATAAAGATATTTGTGTAAAAGGATATTCAATTAACTTATACCCTAAATTAGTTAAAATAATAAAAAACATTAATATACTAAATAGTATAATTTTTTTGTAAAAAAAAAATTTAGAATAATGTCTTTTATTAAATATTAATATAAAAAAAAAAACAAATAAAATAAATAATCTTATAATTCCTCCAATTTTTCTTGGAATTGAACGTAGTAAAGAGTAGGCAAACATAAAATATCATTCTGGTTTAATATGAATAGGTGTATTTAAAGGATCAGCTGGAAAAAAATTTTCTTTTGCTATACTATAATGTTGATCTACAAATAATAATAAAAAATAGAAATAAACTAATATTAATAAAAAAATTGAAATTATATCTTTATACATAAATCTTTTTCTAAAAAGAATTTTATCTTTATTTGAATTAAAACCTATTTGATTAGATGAACCTTTTTCGTGAAGAATTATTAAATGAAATATAGAAATAGATAAGATTAATAATGGAATTATAAAATGAAGAGAAAAAAATCGATTTAATGTTGGGTTATCAACAGAAAAACTTCCTCAAACTCAAAAAATAATGTTTTTTCCTAAAAAAGGAATAGATGATAAAATATTAGTAATAACAGTTGCTCCTCAAAAAGATATTTGTCCTCAAGGTAAAACATAACCTAAAAAAGCAGAAGTTATAGTTAATAATATTATAATATTTCCACTTATTCATATTATTTTTTTATTAAAAGATTTATTTATTAAAGATTTAAAAATATGTAAATATATAATAATAAAAATAATCGAAGAAAAATGAGCATGAATTATTTGTAAGATTAATCCATTTTCAATAATCTTTCTAATATAAATATACGAGTTAAAAGCTAGTATAATATTTCCACAATAATTTATTGATAAAAATAAACCAGAAATAATTTGTATTAATATTCTTAATCCTAATATTGAACCAAAATTTCATATAAGTCTAATATTGGAAGGAGTAGGAATTATTATAATAGAATTAATAATTTTTTTAATTATTTTATATATAATGATAGAAATTAATTATTAAATTGCAGTTAATAAAAGGATCCCCCTCTATCAGTAATTTTTATTTTTAAAGTTTTTGAAACTTTTTTTAGTTTCAAAAAAGCAAATATTATGCATAAAATTTAAGATTTTATATAGTGGAAACACTTTTGAAAATAATTTTATTTGAATTATTAATTATTTTAACAATATTAATTAGAGTTATATTTATTACTCTTTTTGAACGAAAATTTTTAGGTATTTTAAATTATCGTAAAGGTCCTAATTTTTTTATTTTAAATAGATTTTTACATTCATTAATTGACTTTTTGAAATTAATTACAAAAAAAACTTTAAAAATAAATTTTTTAATTAAAAGATTTTGAATTACAATAATCTTTTTTGGGATTATAATATATTTTTTTATTTCTTTAAATTTTCCTTTTATTAATTCTTTTATATATATATATATAAATTTTTTTTTTTTTTTTTTTATTTATTCAATCATGGCTTTTTTTTTTTTAATACTTAGATATAGTTCTAATAGTATTTTTTCTATGATTTCTTTATATCGAGTTTTAATTCAAATTATTAGTTATGAGGTAGGTTTAATATTTTTATTTCTTTTGCCTAATTTAATATTAAATTCTTTTAACTTTTATTTTTATTGAAATTATAATAACAAATTATTTTTATTTTCATTTATAATAATTTTTAGATTAGTTTTAGTTTCTTTAAGAGAAATAAATCGAATTCCTTTTGAATTTTTAGAAAGAGAAACAGAATTAGTTTCAGGTTTTAATGTTGAATATATATCTTCTTTATTTAGTTTTATTTTTTTAATTGAGTATGGTTTTTTTTTATCTATAATAATTATAATTAATTTCTTTTTTTTGTTTCATTATTTAAATATTTTATTTTTATTTATTTTAATCATTTGATCTCGTTCTTTTATACCTCGTTATCGATATGATAAAATATTATATTATTTTTGGAAAGATATTATTATAATAATTTTTTTCCTTTATATTTTTACTTCTGTTTTTTAAGTTTATAATATATAAATTTTGTAAATTTATTCTTTAATTTTAAACATAAATTATTTTCATTACTCTTCAATTGGAAATTGAATATACGGGGTATTTAGAAAATTTTAGAAGCATATTCTTATACTTCTACTATGTTTCAACTTATTTCATTTTAAAATGAAAGTGATGGGCAATATGTACATAAAATTAAAAATTCATTTAAAATTGTTTTTAAATTTTTATTTAAATTACTATTAAATTCTATTTCTTTTAATTTTTTTTTGTGTCTAAATTTTTCTTTTGTTTTAACTATATATTGACCTGTTTATTTAAATAATTAATTTAACTTTTGATTTATATATAATTTAACGGAAATATATAAATTTATAACTAAAAGATTTTTTTATTGAGTGTTTTCTATTATAAATCAAGACCCTTTAAATTTAAATTTTACCGCCAAATAATTCTAGTTTAATTAAATTAATTTAGTACTATAAAGTTTATTTATTTGGGTATCTAATCCAATTTATTTCTTATTTATTTTATTACTTATTTTAATATTAATATATAAAATATTTTACTATATATAAACTTTTACTATATTTTTTTAGTTTTATTTTTGTTTAATTTTAATTAATCGTTTAACCGCTTTAGCTGGCACGCTATTTAAAAATATTTAATTAAATTATTAATTATTTAATTTTTTTTATTATTAAATTTTATATATGAATATATATAATTTTTATCTTATGTAATAAAAATTTAATTTTTTGATTTTTTTATAATTAATTTATTGTAAATAAATTTTAAAATCAACTTTCCAAATTTTATGACAAATATAAATTCTTTTTGGATACAAAATTTTAATAATATTATAATAAAGAATATAGATATTTTTAATTTATCAATTACAAATTTAATTATTGTTTTAAGAATTTTTTTAATAATTTTAATCTATTTTTTTATAATAAATCGAAGATCTATAATTTTTATAAATGAAAGAAATGAATTAGAATTATTTTGAACTGTTATTCCTGCTATTTTAATTTTAATTATTTCTTTACCTTCAATATTTTTATTATATTGTTATGAAGAAAATAAGTTTTCTTTCATAGATGTAAAAATTATAGGTAATCAATGATATTGAACTTATGAATTTCCTAATAAAATAATAATTGAAAGATATATTAAAAGTAGAAATTTAATTCGTTGTTTAAATACAAATAATTCTTTAATTTTACCTAGAAATAAATTTATTCGTTTAATTATTTCATCTAATGATGTTCTTCATTCTTGAACTATCCCTAGTTTAATAATAAAAATAGATGCTGTACCTGGTCGTTTGAATATAATATTTTTAAATAGAAGCAAGAGATTGCTGTTAAAAGGACAATGTTCAGAGATTTGTGGTATTAATCATAGTTTTATACCTATTAGTTTGTTTATTTTAAAATTATAATTTTCATCAAATGGCTGAATAAAAGCATTAACTTCTTAAGTTAAATATAGAAATTTTTTCTTTTGATGAATTTATCAAATTTCTCCAATAAACTGAATTTTAATTTTTTATATTATAAACTATGTCATTATATATATATTTTTGTTTTATAAAAAATTATTTTCAATAGAAATTAATAATAATTTTATATTAAAAATTTATGTTAAATAATTTATTTTCTTCTTTTGATGTAAAAAATTTTTTGTTTTTTTCTTTTTTATTTTTAAATATTATTTTTATTTTATTTTTTAATTTATTTAAAACTTATAGAAAGTTTATATTTTTAATAAAAAAAATAATTTTATTTCTTTATTTTAATATTAATAAAATAATTTTTTTTAATTTAATTTTTATAATAATTTTTTTTTTAAACATTTTTAGATTAAACTTTTTTAGTTTTAATTTAACTAGACAATTTAGATTAAATTTAACTTTTATTTTTTTATTATGATTACCTACTATAATTATTAGATTAACTAAGATAAACAATATTTTTTTAATTCATTTATTACCATTAGGAACTAAAGGTTTATTAATCCCTATAATAATTTTAATCGAGTTAATGAGATTTTTTATTCGTCCTTTAACCCTATTTTTGCGTTTAAGTATTAATATAATTGCAGGGCATGTTCTTATAAGTTTAATTAGTTTAATAATTATACATAATAATTTATATTATTTATTTATTATATATATTTATATATTAATAAAGTTTTTAGTAAGATTTATTCAGTCTTATATTATTGTTACTTTAATTAATTTATATATTGAAGAAATTTATGACTAATAATAATTTTTTTTTAGTTAATTTAAGTCCTTCTCCTTTAATAATTTGTTTAATTTTATTTTTATTTATTAATAGAGTTAATAATTTTTCTTGAATAATTTTTTCTTATATTAATTTAATCTGTGTCTTTTTTATTTTTATATTTTATTTATTATTTTTTTATTTTTTTATTATATTAAATGAAAATTTTTTTTTTGGTAAATATAGTAAAAAAAAAAAAAATATTTTGGTTAATGGTTTTTTTTTATTTATTATTTCTGAGTTAATAATTTTTATTTCTTTATTTTGAAGTTTTATTCATAATGCTTATTCCCCTAATATATTTATAGGGAATTTTTGACCTCCAAAAGGAGTTTTGGTAGCAAATCCAACAAGAATAATTATTTTTGGTACTTGTATTTTATTAAGCTCTAGATTAATTATTATAGTTAGTCATAATATAATGATTAAAAATTATAAATATAAAAGATTATTTTATTTATTTATTTGTTTAACTATAGGTATAATTTTTATTGATATACAAATTTTAGAAATGAGAAATTATTTTTTAAAGTTAAATTTTAATTTTAATGATAGAATTTTTAGAAGTTCTTTTCTTTTCACTACTTCTTTACATGCTTCTCATGTAATTTTAGGTTTAATTGGTTTAATTTTTTCTTTTTATTTATTTAAAAGAAATAATAATAATTTTATTTTTTATTTAAATTTTGAATTTAGAATTTGATATTGACATTTTGTTGATTATATTTGAATTGGAGTTTTTACTTTGTTTTATTATTTTAATAATTAAACTCTATTATATTATTTACATTGAAGATGTAAATTCAAAAAGAGTACAGATTTATTTTTTAATTTGGATTTAAAAATTTTTTAATCTGAATTTTTCTATTTTTAATAATAATAATTATTTTTATTATAATAAATTCAAAAAATAATTTTTTTATAATAATTCTTTTAGACATTATAATATTAATTTTAATATTGTTGATTTATATAAATATAAATAATTATTTTCTTTGTAATTTAATTTTTTTAATAGTTTTTAGAAGAATTATAGGTATTGTTTTAATTATTTTAAATTCACGTTTAAAATCTAATTTTAAGTCAAATTTTTATAAAGAATAAATTTTGATTTTTGTTTTTTTTGATTCGAAATCAAAATTAAATAATCAAATTATATAATATAATTTAAATTTTCCTTTCGTACTTTTAAAAATTTAATATTAATTAGATAAGAACCAATCTGGCTTACACCGATTTGAACTCAGTTCAAGTTATAAATTATTAGTCGAACAGACTAACTAAATAAATCTATTGCGATTTAAAGTTTATATAAAACCAACATCGAGGTAATAAAAATTCAATAAATTTGTTCTTTAATTAAAATTTATCCTGTTAACCCTAAAGTATTTTTTTTTCTATTCTTAAATAAAAGTTCTTTTCAATATATAATTAAAATATTTAAATTAAATTTTATCCCAAAAAACTTTTTAAAAAGTGAAATTTTAGGGTCTTTCCGTCTAAATTAAAAATTTAATATTTTCATTAAAATTAAAATTTCAATTTAATATTACATTTAGTTTTATTATTTTTTTATCCTTTCATTCAAGTTTTTAATTAAAAAACAAGTGATTATGCTACCTTAGCGATTAATCGGCTATTTAATTTTTCATTGAGCAGAATTTACTATTGATTTATTCAATAAATAATATTTTGTTAAAAATTAAAATAATAAATTTAAAAAAAAAAATTATTTTATAACATTATATTTTTTTTAAACGGTTTTTTCCCATTAATTCTACTAATAAAATTATTATAACCAAAATTAAATTATATATTTTAAAAAAATTTAAACTTTTATAATTTAAATAAATAATTTAAAATAATTATAATTAATTTAAAATCTTTTTTAATTTAAATAATTAAAAGTTTTTTATTTTAGCTTAACTAAAATTTATATTTATATAACTAGAAAAAATAACTCTTAATATAACATTAATAAATTTATTTTTATTCAATATTTTTAAATAATATTTATTTCTTTATTTTTCGAGATTTATAAAAATAAATAATTAAAATTTTTAACTTTTCCTTATACAAAAGGTATATCTAATAAAAATGTTTTTATTTTTATTTAATATGTATATTTTTACAATATATATATAATTTTTTATTCTGTTAAAAGAAATTTTCATTTTCTTTAAAAAGTCAAATTTACAGAATTTTCATTTTTTTCCTTTAAGTTCTAAACTTAATATAAATAAATATACTTTATGAAAATTTTTTAAGATAATTAATTAAATTGTCAATTTAATTTTTCTTAACCAGTTTATCTTGAATAATTTTAAAAGGAAAAATATTTTCGACTTTTTGTTAACAACAAAATGCTTAAAGCTTCTTTTAAAAATTATGAATCAATCTAAAGTTAAATTTTTTCATTCAAAAAATATAATTAAAATTAAGGTAACTATAAATAAACTTATTATTATTAAAAAGTTTAAATTTAAAAAAATTATTATTCTGATAAAAAAAATTTCTAAATCTAAAATAAGAAATAAAATTAAATATATAAATCTATATATAGAGAAAAAAAATCGTGAGTATGTTATATTTATATACCCACACTCATACATAGAACTAAATGAAAAATTTATGTTTATATTATTTTTATTAAAGTAGAGATATATATAAAATAAAATTATTAAAATAAATATAATTATAAATACAAAAATTATTATAATTTTATTTATTAAATTAAAAATTTAATTTTTTTTTTTATTTATTTTAAATAGACTATATTATTATTTTCTATAGTATGACTATTAATAGGGTAAAAAAATATAAATTCTTGGTTATTTGAATTTCTTTCTGATATTAAAATTATTTTATTTAATAAAAAATTTTCTATTAATGTGTATAAAAAAATGACTATAGAAAAAAAAGTTATTATAGAACCTATAGAGGAGATAAAATTTCATATATATATTGAATCTAAATAATCAGAATATCGTCGAGGTATACCCATTAATCCTAAAAAATGTTGAGGAAAAAATGTTAAATTAATACCAATTATTCTTGATCAAAAATGAATTTTTAGTAAATTTATGTTAAAATATATATTATATATTAAAGGGACTCATATAAAAAATCCACTAAAAATAGCAAAAACTGCTCCTATAGATAAAACGTAATGAAAATGAGCTACGATATAATATGTATCATGTAAATTAATATCTAAACATGAGTTAGAGGCTACAATTCCTGTAAATCCTCCAATAGAAAATATAATTAAAAATCCTAAAGCTCAAAAAAATGAAATATTAAAATTAATATGAGAATTAATAATAGTAGTAAATCATCTAAAAATTTTGATTCCTGTTGGAATGGCAATAATTATAGTAGCGGCAGTAAAATATGCTCGAGTATCTACATCTATTCCTACAGTAAATATATGATGTGCTCAAACTACAAATCCTAATAATCCAATGGATATTATAGCAAATATTATTCCAATTTTACCAAAAACTTCTTTTTTCCCTAAATTATAGCTAATAACATGAGATACTATACCAAATCCTGGTAAAATTAAAATATATACTTCTGGATGTCCAAAAAACCAAAATAAATGTTGATATAAAATAGGATCTCCCCCACCTCTAGGATCAAAAAAAGATGTGTTAAAATTTCGATCTATTAAAATTATTGTGATGGCACCAGCTAAAACTGGTAAAGCTAATAATAAAAGTAATGTAGTAATTAAAATTGAAAGAGAAAATAATGTTATTCTTCTTAAATAATAATTTTTATTTTTTATTAATAGAATTGTAGAAATAAAATTAATAGATCTTGTAATTGAGGATAAACCAGCAATATGTAAAGAAAAAATTATTATTTCAATTGATGAAGATATAAAATATTGAATTGATGTTAATGGAGGATATATAGTTCATCCTACTCCATTAAGAACTCCTTTAATTGAAGATGAAATTATTAATAAAATTGAAGGAATTAATATTCAGAAATTTATATTGTTTAATCGGGGAAAACATAAATCTGTTGTGTTAATTATTAAAGGAATTAATCAATTTCCAAATCCTCCAATTATAGCTGGTATAACTATAAAAAAAATTATAATTATTGCATGAACTGTTACTATAGAGTTATAAATAAAATCATTTTGGATTAAAGAACCTGGTTGAAATAATTCTATACGAATAACTAATCTAAAAGAGGTACCTATTAAACCTGAAAACAAACTAAATATAAAATACATTGAACCAATATTTTTATGATTTGTTGATATTAATCAAATTAT